CTTTATTATTTATATAAATTTTATTAATTACGGTTTAATAAAATTTGACAGTAAAATATTAAGTAATAATCATATGCTTAAATATTTTTTATGTATATATATATATATATTAAATATTTAAATTATAAAAATAATATTAATTAATTAAATATTTAATTAATTAATATTTATATATATATATTAATTTTTATTTAATTAATATTATTTTTATAATATATTTTTATTTAATTAGAATTATAATTGATTTATAACTATATTAATTTTTATAACAATATTACTAGAAAAAAAATAGGAGAAATAATAAAAATTTATTAATGTTTATTAAATATATAATATAAAAAAAAAAAAAAAAAAATCTATGTAAAAATTATAGTGAATAGATAAATTTTTTATATTTTATATAATTTATTATAAATTTATTTTACATGTAAATTTTAGTATAAAATTTTAATTATTTAAATAATAATTAATTTAATTATACAGTAATTAAAATTAAAAATTTAAGAAATTAAGATTTAGTAATATTTAAATTAATAACTAATTTTGTGCCAGCAGTTGCGGTTAAACAAAAGTTAAATTAAATTATTTCAGTATAAAATAAATAATTAATGATTAAATTAAATATTAAATTATTAAGTGAAATTTTAATTTAATTAAAAATTATATTAAAATTATGAATTAATAAATTTTATTATAAACTAGGATTAGATACCCTATTATTAAAAATTTAATTAATAATACTAAAATAGTAAATAAAATATTATTGAAACTTAAATAATATGGCGGTATTTTAGTTCATTTAGAGGAATCTGTCTAATAATTGATAATCCACGAGTAAATTTACTTAATTTATAATTTTGTATATCATTGTTAAAAAAATATTTTTAAATAAAAATAATATTTTAAAATTTAAAATAAAATTTAATTCAGATCAAGATGCAGATTATAATTAAGTTTAAGATGGATTACAATAAATTTATTTAAACGAAAAGAATTTTGTAATATATAATTGAAGGTGGATTTAAATGTAATTTTAATTAGTTTATTAAAATGATTAAAAATTGAAATATGTACATATTGCCCGTCACTTTCATTTAAAAGTTGAAATAAGTCGTAACAAAGTAGAGGTACTGGAAAGTGTTTCTAGAATGACCAAATTAGAGCTTGTTAAGTATTTCATTTACATTGAAAAGAAATTAAATTAATTAATTAATTTGAGGGGGGAAAATTAATAAATTATAAATAATAAAAAAATTTTTAATATTGGGGGATATTGAAGTATTTTTTTAAAAAAAATAATTTATTTATAGTAAATTAGTATTGAAAAAGAAATTTGAAATAATTGAAAATAAATTGGAGAAAAAGTAATTTTTATTTAATGTATCTTGTGTATCAGAGTTTATTAAAAAATATTTTTTTTAAAGAAAAATCTCGAATTTAAAAGAGTTAATTAATTATGAAAGTTAATGTAGAAAAATTATTTTTAATAATTAATTTGAAATGAAATGTTAATCGTTTTTAAATATATCTAGTTATTTTAGAAAAATATTTAATTTTAAATTTAAAAAATTTTATTTTTAATTATAATTAAAAATAAAATTTTAAAATTAAATATATTAAGGGATAAGCTTTAATATAAAAATTTATAATAAAATTAAAATTGAAATAAAAATTTTAAAATTTATATTGTTTATAAATTATAATTTATTATAAAAAATTTTATTTATAATAAAATTTAATTAAAATTTAATTTTATATAAAATAATAAAAAAAATAAAAAAAAATTAGAAATAATGATAAAATTAGTATATTAAGAAAAAATATAATTTAATTAACTAAAATTAAATTAAAGGAATTCGGCAAAAATTTATATTCACTTGTTTATCAAAAACATGTCTTTTAGATAATAATTTAAAGTCTAATCTGCCCACTGATAAATATATATATTAAAGGGCTGCAGTATATTGACTGTACAAAGGTAGCATAATCAATAGTCTTTTAATTGAAGACTTGTATGAAAGATTTGATGAAATATAAACTGTCTCTAATTTAAAAATAAAATTTAATTTTTTAGTTAAAAAGCTAAAATAAATTTAAAAGACGAGAAGACCCTATAGAGTTTAATATTAAAATTATTTAAGATTATATATATAAATAAAAATTGAAAATGAAATTAATATTTTATTGGGGTGATAAAAAAATTTATATAACTTTTTTTAAAAATTAACATAAATAAGTGAATAATTGATCCATTATTAATGATTAAAAGAAAAAATTACCTTAGGGATAACAGCGTAATATTTTTTTTTAGTACAAATAAAAAAAAAAGTTTGCGACCTCGATGTTGGATTAAGATAAAATTTAAATGCAAAAGTTTAAAATTTTGATCTGTTCGATCATTAAAATCTTACATGATCTGAGTTCAAACCGGTGTAAGCCAGGTTGGTTTCTATCTTTAATAAAAGGAAATATTTTAGTACGAAAGGATCAAGTATTTTTAATAATTAAAATTAAAAGAATATTAATAAATGATATTAAACTATTTTGACAGAAAAATGTGATGATTTTAGAAGTCATAAATATATAGTTATATTATATAAATAGTATATGATAATACAAGATTTATATAATATTTTTATTGGGGGTTTGATATTATTAATTGGGGTTTTAATTGGTGTTGCTTTTTTAACTTTATTAGAGCGTAAAGTTTTAGGGTATATCCAAATTCGTAAAGGTCCTAATAAAATAGGGATAATAGGAATTTTGCAGCCCTTTTGTGATGCTATTAAATTATTTTCTAAAGAACAGGCTTATTTAAATTATTCAAATTATTTTTCTTTTTATTTTTCTCCTATTGTAAGATTTATATTATCTTTAATAATTTGAATAGTAATTCCTTATGTTTTTAATATAATTATTTTTAGTTTAGGTTTATTATTTTTTTTATGTTGTACAAGAATTGGGGTATATACTTTATTAATTGCTGGTTGATCTTCAAATAGAAATTATTCTTTATTAGGAGGTTTACGGGCGGTAGCTCAAACAATTTCTTATGAGGTAAGATTGTCTTTAATTTTAATATCTAGTATTATTTTAATTATAGATTTTAATATAATTAAATTTAGAGAATATCAGTATTTAATTTGATTAATAATAATAATATTACCTTTAAGAATATGTTTTTTATCTTCATTAATAGCAGAAACAAATCGTACACCCTTTGATTTTGCTGAGGGGGAAAGAGAATTAGTTTCAGGATTTAATGTTGAGTATAGAAGAGGGGGGTTTGCTTTAATTTTTTTAGCGGAATATTCTAGTATTTTATTTATAAGATTATTATTTGTTATTATTTACATGGGGGGTTATGAATTAAATTTAATTTTTTATTTTAAATTAGTATTTTTATCTTTTTTTTTTATTTGAGTTCGGGGTACTCTACCTCGTTATCGTTATGATAAATTAATATATTTATGTTGAAAAAGATATTTACCTTTGTCTTTAAATTATTTATTATTTTTTATAGGATTAAAAATGATTTTAATATATAAAATAAATTTAGTATAAATTAATAGAATAATTATTCTTTCATAAGTTTTCAAAACAAATGCTTATACAAGCTCATTAATTAAAAATTAAAAATTAATTTATCTCAGATTTTATTTAAAATTGGGTTAATAATAAAATAAGAAAAATAGATTAATGTAAGAATTTGTCCGGTAATAATATAAGGATCTTCCACAGATCGAGCTCCAATTCAAGTTAATAAAATAATTGTTGAAATTAAAAATCAAAATAAAATTTGATTTAATGGGTAAAATTGAATACCTTGGATTTTTTTATTATATGTAAAAGGTAAAATAATTAAAATTAAAATTGATATAACTAAAGCAATTACACCTCCTAATTTATTAGGGATGGATCGTAGAATAGCATAAGCAAATAAAAAATATCATTCTGGTTGAATATGAATTGGGGTAACAAGAGGATTAGCTGGAATAAAATTATCTGGGTCTCCTAATAAATAAGGATTAATAAGTGAGAGAAAAGTTAAAATTGAAATTAAAATGATAAATCCAATTAAATCTTTAAATGTAAAAAATGGGTGGAAGGGAATTTTGTCTAAATTTCTATTAATTCCTAAGGGATTATTAGATCCTGTTTGATGAAGAAATAATAAGTGAATTATAGTTAATATAAGAATAATAAAGGGGAATAAAAAATGAAAAGTATAAAATCGAGTTAAAGTTGCATTATCTACTGCGAATCCTCCTCAAATTCAATTAACAAGTATAGTTCCTAAGTATGGAATTGCAGATAAAAGATTAGTAATTACTGTTGCTCCTCAAAAAGATATTTGTCCCCAAGGTAAAACATATCCTATAAAGGCTGTAGCTATTAATAAAAATAAAATAATAACACCGATTATTCAAGTAAATTTTAAATTAAATGATTCATAATAAATTCCTCGTCCAATATGGAAATAAATACAAATAAAAAAAAAAGATGCCCCATTAGCATGTAGTGTTCGAATTAATCAACCATAATTAACATTTCGGCAAATATAATTAACTCTGAAAAAAGCTATATCAATATTAGCTGTATAATATATAGTTAAAAATAATCCAGTTAAGATTTGAATTATTAAACATAAAGCTAATAAAGATCCAAAATTTCACCATGATGAGATATTTGAGGGGGTTGGTAAATCGATTAATGATCCATTAATAATTTTAATTACAGGATGAGTTTTACGAATTGGCTTAAATAAATTTATCATTAGTTGTAAAATGATCGTAATGGACCAAAAAAGATATTTGTAATTTTAACAATTGCAATTAAAGTAATAAATAAATAAATAATTATTATTATTATTATTAAATAATTTTGTTTATTATATAATTTAGATAAATTAAAATTATATTCATTATTAAAAAATAAATTTGAATTAAAAAAATTAATTATTTCATCATTAAAAGAAAAATTTATTCAAGATAAGTTATTTTTAAGTAAGATTCTGAAAATTATAATAAATAAAATATAAATAAAGGAAAATTTACTAGTAAAATGAATTTTAAATAATTCGTTTGAAGCTACTCTTGAAACATAAATAAATAAAACTAATAAACCTCCTAAGAAAATTAAAAAAAGAATATAAGAAAATCAATATGTATTAATTATTATACCTGAAATTAAACAAGTAAGAAGAGTTTGGATTAAAATTAATAAACCTATTGCAAGAGGGTGATTAATAAAATATAATAAAATTGAAATAGAAATTAATAAAATAGTTAAAATTATTTTTAAAATATCAAAGAATAGTTTATAAAAATAATAATTTTGGAGATTATAGATAAAGAAAATCTTTTTCTTTGAAGTTTTTAAAGAAAATTCTTATTTTTGATTTACAAGACCAAAGTTTTTTATTAAACTATAAAAACTTATTAATAAATGTTAAATATAAGATTAATTATTATTATTATATTTATGTTTGGTAATATAATTTTTGTGTCTAAACATAAACATTTATTAATTGTATTAATAAGTTTAGAATTTATAGTATTAAGAATTTTTTTTTTAATATTATTATATTTAATAATAATTGATTATAGTTTATATATATTAATAATATTTTTAGTTTTTTCTGTTTGTGAGGGGGCATTAGGGTTATCAATTTTAGTGTCAATAATTCGAACTCATGGAAATGATTATTTCCAAAGTTTTAATTTAATTTAATGATAAAATTTTTATTAATAATAATTTTTATAATACCTTTATGTTTAAAAAAAAATATATTTTGGTTGGTTCAAATATTAATAATATTTATAATATTAATATTTATAAATTCTACTATTAATATTATAAATTTTTGTAATTTAAGATATATATTGGGTTATGATATAATTTCTTATGGTTTAATTTTATTAAGAATTTGAATTAGAAGATTAATAGTAATAGCAAGAGAGAGATTATTTAAAAATAATTTTTATTCGGGTTTATTTTTAATTAATATTATTTTTTTGATAATAATATTATATTTAACTTTTAGAGTTATGAATTTATTTTTATTTTATTTATTTTTTGAGAGAAGATTAATTCCTACTTTAATATTGATTATTGGTTGGGGGTATCAACCTGAACGAATTCAAGCAGGAATATATTTATTGTTTTATACTTTATTTGCTTCTTTACCTTTATTAATAAGAATTTTTTATATTTATAAAAATATAAATTATATAATAATTTATTTTTTAAAATTTTATGATTACGATTTATTATTTTTATATTTAGGTTTAATTGTTGCTTTTTTAGTAAAAATACCTATATATTTTGTTCATCTATGACTCCCTAAAGCTCATGTTGAAGCTCCAATTTCAGGATCAATAATTTTAGCTGCAATTATATTAAAATTAGGGGGATATGGTCTTTTACGAATTATAATTATTTTACAAAAAATTAATTTAAAAATAAGATTTATTTGGGTAATTATTAGTTTAGTAGGGGGGTTTTATATTAGATTAAAATGTTTTTGTCAAATTGATATAAAATCTTTAATTGCTTATTCTTCTGTAGCTCATATAAGAGTTGTGATTGGGGGTATTATAACTATGAATTACTGAGGTTATATAGGAGCTTACATTTTAATAATTGGACATGGTTTATGTTCTTCTGGTATATTTTGTTTATCTAACATAAATTATGAGCGGATAAATAGTCGAAGATTATTTATTAATAAGGGCATAATGAATTTTATACCTTCAATAAGTTTATGGTGATTTTTATTAATGTCTTCAAATATAGCCGCTCCTCCTTCTTTAAATTTAATAGGAGAAATTAGATTAATTAATAGTTTAGTAAGTTGATCTTGATTAAGAATAATTATATTGATATGTATTTCTTTTTTTAGTGCAGGTTATAGATTATATTTATATTCTTATACTCAACATGGAAAATATAATATAGGAATTTATAGATTTTATACTGGTACTTCTCGAGAATATTTAATATTATTATTACATTGATTACCTTTAAATATTTTAATTATAAAAATTGATTATAGAATAATTTGATTTTACTTAAATAATTTAAAAATTAAAATAGTGACTTGTGGTGTCAAATATATGAAAAATTCATTTTAAGTCATTAATAAGTTTTCTATTTGTTTCATTAGATTTTTTTTTTTATTTTTTTTTATATTAATTAATTTTTTTATAATAATTTATTTTATTATAAATAATATGGTTATTTTTTTAGAGTGGGAAATTATTTCTTTTAATTCAATTAATGTTGTATTTTCTATTTTATTAGATTGAATATCTTTATTATTTATAATATTTGTGTCTTTAATTTCTTCTTCGGTTATTTTTTATAGAAAAAGATATATAAGATCAGAATTAAATTTAAATCGATTTATTATTTTAGTTTTATTATTTGTTTTTTCTATAATTTTATTAATTATTAGACCTAATATAATTAGAATTTTTTTAGGTTGGGATGGTTTAGGTTTAGTTTCTTATTGTCTAGTAATTTATTATCAAAATATTAAATCTTATAATGCTGGTATATTAACTGCTTTATCTAACCGAATTGGAGATGTTATAATTTTAATACTGGTTTCTTGAATATTAAATTATGGTAGATGAAATTATATTTTTTATTTAAATTTTATATCAAATGATTTTTCTATAAAAATTATTAGATTATTAGTAATTATTGCAGCTATAACAAAAAGAGCTCAAATTCCTTTTAGTTCTTGGTTACCTGCTGCAATAGCCGCTCCGACTCCAGTTTCTGCTTTAGTTCATTCTTCTACTTTAGTTACTGCAGGTGTTTACTTATTAATTCGATTTAATAATGTATTAGTGGAGATATTTTTTTTAAAATTTTTATTATTATTTTCTGGATTAACTATAATAATAGCTGGGATTTGTGCAAATTATGAATTTGATTTAAAAAAAATTATTGCTTTATCTACATTAAGACAATTAGGTTTAATGATAAGAATTTTAAGAATGGGGTTTTATGATTTAGCTTTTTTTCATTTATTAACTCATGCCATATTTAAAGCTTTATTATTTATATGTGCTGGAGTAATTATTCATATAATAAATAATAATCAAGATATTCGTATAATAGGGGGGGTTAGATTTTATATTCCTTTAACTTCTTTATGTATGAATATTTCTAATTTAGCTTTATGTGGTATTCCTTTTTTAGCTGGATTTTATTCTAAGGATATAATTTTAGAAATAGTGAGAATAAGTAATTTAAATTTATTAATTTTTTATTTATATTATTTTTCTACAGGATTAACAATATTTTATACTATTCGATTATTAATATACTTAATAGTTAATGATTATAATTTATTATCAATTTATAATTTATATGATGAAGATTATACTATATTAAAAAGTATATTTATTTTATTATTTATAAGATTAATTTCGGGGAGATTTTTAAGTTGATTAATTTTTTATTACCCTTATATGATTTATTTACCTATTTCTTTAAAAATAATGGTAATTTATGTTAGTTTTATAGGGTTATTTATAGGGTGATTAATTAGTAATATAAATATTTATTCTTTAAATAAATTTTTAATATTTTATAATTTAAGAGGGTTTTTAACAGTAATATGATTTTTACCTAGTTTATCAACTTATGGTTTAAATTATTATTTTTTAAAATTTGGTCAAGTTTTAAGTAAGAATATTGATATAGGATGAAGAGAAATATATAGAGGGCAAGGAATATATAAAATTATTAAATTTTATTCTTTAGTTAATATAATTTATCAATTAAATAATTTTAAAATTTATTTATTTAGATTTGTTTTATGAATAATAATTTTTATTATTTTAATTATAATTTATTTAAATAGCTTAATAAGAGCGTGATATTGAAGATATTAAGGTGATTGTTATAATCTTTAGATATTTATAAAAAAAATTTTTTTATTTTTACAATGAAAATGTAAAGTTTTATTTAAACTATATAAATAAATATATATATATATAAAGAAATATTAATGATTTTATTCACTAAAAATTAAGTTAGCAGCTTAATTATATGTATATTTCTTAATTGGAATTTAAATTCAATTTTATCATTAACAGTGATATACCTCTTTTTGGTTTCAATTAATAAATAAGGAGTTATATACTCTATCTTTTAAGTCGAAATTAAATGCAAATTTGCTTCTTATTTAAGATAAATTGAAAATTCAATATTATTTGAATGCAAATCAAATGTTTTAATTAAACTATAATCCTTTAATTTGTTCAATTTAACATATTTTGATTTCATTCATGATAAAGTCCTACTAATAAAATAATGATAAAAAAAAAATTAATTTTAAATCAAGTGAAAAAATTAACTCTTATAAAAGTAGGAATTATAGGAAAAATTAAGGCAATTTCTACATCAAAAATTAAAAAAATTACTGTAATTAAAAAAAAATGTAAAGAAAATGGAATTCGAGACAATGATTTAGGGTCAAATCCACATTCGAAAGGTGAACATTTTTCTCGATCAAGAAAAGATTTTTTTGAAATAATAAATGAAATTATTATGAAAACATTAGAAATAGTAATTATAATAATTGATATTATTATTATTAAAATAATTATTTATATTAATAAAAATTAAACTTTTTGATTGGAAGTCAAATATACTAAATATATTATATAAATAGTTAATTTCCTCATCAGTAAATAGAAATATATAGGAAAAGTCACACTACATCGACAAAATGTCAATATCATGCAGCTGCTTCAAATCCAAAATGATGAGTATTGGAGAAATGATTATTTAGGTGTCGAATAAAACAAGTTAATAAAAAAATAGTTCCAATAATTACATGAAGGCCATGGAATCCTGTAGCTATAAAAAATGTTGAGCCATAAACTCTGTCTGCAATTGTAAAAGGTGCTTCAATATACTCATAAGCTTGAAGAATTGTAAAATAAATACCTAATAAAACAGTGATTAATAAACTTTGAGAAGTTTGAGAAAAATTATTTTCTATTAAAGCATGGTGAGCTCATGTTACTGTGATACCAGAAGTAATTAAAATAATTGTGTTAAGTAGTGGGATTTGGAAAGGATTAAATGGTACAATTCTTATAGGGGGTCATATAGAACCAATTTCAATATTAGGGGAAAGACTTCTGTGAAAAAATGCTCAAAAAAATGAAATGAAAAAAAAAATTTCTGAGATAATAAATAAAATTATTCCTCAACGAAGACCTTTTGTAACTAAAATTGTATGTTTTCCTTGAAATGTACCTTCTCGACAAATATCTCGTCATCATTGATATATAGTTAATAAAATAATAATATATCCTAAAATAAGTAAATTTAGATTAAAATTATGAAATCATTTCACTAGACCGGTAACTAAAGTTATTACTCCAATAGCTCCAGTTAAAGGTCATGGACTGTAATCTACTAAATGGTAAGGATGATTATGATTAGATGTCATTTATTAATTAACTTCTCTAGAATAAAGAGTACTTAAAATAGTAATAACATAAGATTGAATGATTGCTACAGCAGATTCTAAAATTAATAAAAGAATTTGAATAATAATTAAAATAAATAATAAATAATTAGGTATATTTGTTCCAGTATTTCTTAATAAAGTTAATAGTAAATGGCCTGCAATTATATTAGCTGTAAGACGAACAGCTAAAGTTCCGGGACGGATAATATTTCTAATTGTTTCAATTAAAACTATAAAAGGTATTAAAATAGTTGGAGTTCCTTGAGGGATTATATGGATAAATATATGTTGAGTATTATTAATTCAACCATAAATTATGAATCTTAACCATAAAGTTAAAGATAAAGATAAGGAAATATTTAAATGACTAGTTCTAGTAAAAATATAAGGAAATAAACCTAAAAAATTATTAAATAAAATAAAAAAAAATAATGAAATAAAAATAAAAGTTGATCCATTAAATCTATTAGGACCTAAAAGAGTTTTAAATTCTATGTGTAATTTAGAAGAGATAAAATTTCATAAAATAAAATGTCGATTTGGAATTAATCAAAAAGAATAAGGAATAAATATTAAACCAATAAGAGTTCTTGTTCAATTAATTGATAAATTAAAAATATTAGTTGATGGATCAAAAATTGAAAAAAGATTATTTATCATTTTCAAAAAAAATTATTTTTTATTAATTTTTTATTTTTATTAATATAATTAATATTTTTATAATTAAAAATGAAATAATTTATAATATTAAAAATAATAAAAATTCTAATGAAAAAAATTAATGAAAAAATTCAATTAATAGGTATTATTTGTGGAATAAAAGAATATTACTAAGTAATAATTTAAATTTGACATATTTATGTTATAAATTAACTAATTCTTTCATTAGAAGTAATTGCTAATTTACTATTAAATGGTTTAAGAGACCAGTACTTGCTTTCAGTCATCTAATGATGAATAATTATTAATTCAATTAATAAAATTTTTAATTGAAATTCTTTCAATTACAATAGGTATAAAACTATGATTTGCCCCACAAATTTCAGAACATTGACCATAAAAGATTCCAGGACGATTAATAAAAAATCTTGTTTGGTTTAATCGTCCTGGATTAGCATCTACTTTTACTCTTAAGGCTGGAATAGTTCATGAATGAATTACATCAGTAGCTGTAATTAAAATACGAATTTGATTATTTATAGGTAAAATAATTCGATTATCTACATCTAATAAACGAAAATTATTTAAATTATCTGTTGATTGAATTATATATGAATCAAATTCAACATTATTAAAGTCTGAATATTCATAACTTCAATATCATTGATGACCAATTGATTTTAATGTAATTAATGGATTATTGAGTTCATCTAATAAATATAATAATCGTAAAGAAGGTAAAGCAATAAAAATAAGAGTAATTGCTGGGAGAATAGTTCAAATTAGTTCAATTATTTGTTCTTCTAATAAAAATCGATTGATATATTTATTAAAGAATAAACTAATTATTAAATATGAAACTAAAATTGTAATTATAATTAAAATAATTAAAGTATGATCATGAAAGAAAATAATTTGTTCTATTAAGGGAGAAGCTCTATTTTGATAATTAATATTAGATCATGTTGCCATATTCTAAAAAAAGGATAATCCTTTATAAATGGGGTTTAAATCCATTACATATAATCTGCCATATTAGAAATTACTTAAAATAGGAAGTTCATTATATGAATGTTCAGCTGGGGGTAAATTTTGGTATCATTCAATAGATGAAGATATATTTAATGAAAAAAGAACTAAACGTTGGTTAATTAAGGATTCTCAGACAATAAGTATTATTATAATTATTGAAAATAGAGAAATATAAGAACCAAAAGAGGAAATAATATTTCAGGAGATAAAACTATCAGGGTAATCTGAGTAACGACGAGGTATACCAGCTAATCCTAAAAAATGTTGAGGGAAAAAAGTTAGATTAACTCCGATAAATATTGAAATAAATTGAATTTTTAATAAATAAGGATTTATAGTTAATCCGGTAAATAAAGGGTATCAATGAATAAAACCTCCAAAAATAGCAAATACAGCTCCTATAGATAAAACATAATGGAAATGGGCAACAACATAATAAGTATCATGAAGAGTAATATCAATAGAGGAATTGGCTAAAACAACTCCTGTTAAACCTCCAACTGTAAATAAAAAAATAAATCCTAATCTTCATAATATTGATGGACTATAATTAATTTGGGTTCCATGAAGAGTAGCTAATCAACTAAAAATTTTAATACCCGTTGGTACAGCAATAATTATAGTAGCTGATGTAAAATAAGCTCGAGTGTCAATATCTATTCCTACTGTAAATATATGATGAGCTCAAACAATAAATCCAAGAAGTCCAATTGCTATTATAGCATAAATTATCCCTAAATAACCAAAAGTTTCTTTTTTACCTCTTTCTTGAGAAATTATATGAGAAATTATACCAAATCCAGGTAAAATTAAAATATAAACTTCTGGATGACCAAAAAATCAAAATAAATGTTGGTATAAAATTGGATCTCCACCTCCTGCAGGGTCAAAAAATGAAGTATTTAAATTACGATCAGTTAAGAGTATTGTGATAGCTCCTGCTAATACTGGTAAAGATAATAATAAAAGGAGAGCTGTGATACCTACAGATCAAACAAATAGGGGTATTTGATCAAAAGATATATTATTAATTCGTATATTAATAATAGTTGTAATAAAATTAATTGCTCCTAAAATTGATGAAATACCAGCTAAATGTAAGGAAAAAATAGCTAAATCAACAGAAGATCCTCCATGAGCAATATTAGATGAAAGTGGGGGGTAAACTGTTCATCCTGTTCCTGCTCCATTTTCTACAATTCTACTTGAAATTAATAAAATTAAAGAAGGAGGTAAAAGTCAAAAGCTTATATTATTTATTCGGGGAAAAGCTATATCTGGAGCTCCTAATATTAAAGGTACTAATCAATTTCCAAATCCTCCAATTATAATAGGTATTACTATAAAAAAAATTATAATAAAAGCATGGGCAGTTACAATAGTATTATAAATTTGATCATCACCAATTAATGACCCTGGATTACCTAATTCAGTTCGAATTAATAAACTTAATGAAGTACCAACTATTCCTGCTCAAATTCCAAAAATAAAATATAAAGTTCCAATATCTTTATGATTTGTTGAAAAAAGTCATTTTCGCGTAATAAAATGGCTGAGATATATAAGCGATAAATTGTAAATTTATTAACGAGAAATAATCTCTTTTATTATAAGTCTTATATTCAAGAATGATATAAAATTGCAAATTTTATGGTGTATATAATACTAAGGCTTAAAGAAATTTCTTTATAAATAATTTTGAAGATTATTAGTTTATAATTAACTTAAAACCTTAAAAAAAAAAAGTTCTAATAATTATACCTCATAAAGAAATAAAATTAAAAAAATAAATTAAAATTAAAAAATTATTTTTAATAAAAATTTTAAATCATTTTAATTTAATGGAAAAAAATAATAAAGAAGAATAAATAATTCGAATGTAAACAAATAATAAAATTAAACTTGCTATAATAAATACAAAAGAAATAATAATAAAATTATTATTTAATAAATAATTAATAACAATTCACTTAGGGAAAAATCCTAAGAAGGGGGGTAAACCTCCTAAAGAAAGAAAATTAATTATGATTGAAATTTTAATTAAAAAATTTATATTAAAAAAAAATAATTGTCTGATAAAAAAAATATTAATAATATAAAATAAAAAGCATATAATAAATGTAAAAATTGAATAAAAAATAAAATAAATTATTCAAAGATTTTCACTAATAATAATAGCAGAAATTATTCAACCTAAATTATTAATTGAGGAAAAAGCTATTAATTTACGTAAGGAAGTTTGATTAAAGCTTCCAATTGATCCAATTAAGACATTAAAAATTATAATATAATATAAAAAATTTAAATTAAAATAATAAGATAATAAAATTATAGGGGTAATTTTTTGTCATGTTATTAAAATAAAACAATTAAATCAAGAAAGGCCTTCTATAACATTAGGGAATCAAAAATGAAAGGGTATTGATCCTATTTTTATTAGTAAAGAGGAATTAATAATAATGGAAAAAAAATTATTAAAAAAAAAATTTTTTATTAAAAATAATCTTAGTAAAATTGAAAATAAAAAATTAATTGATGCAATTGATTGGATAAGAAAATATTTTAATGAAGCTTCTGAATTTAAAAGATTGTGGGGGGTAGTAATAAGGGGGATAAATCTTAATAAGTTAATTTCTAATCCAATTCAACACCCTAACCATGAATTAGATGAGATAGAAATTAATGTTCTGAAAAATAAAATAAATAAAAAAAATATTTTGTTAGAGTTGGATAGTAAAATAATAAAAAATAAGAATTAAATTATTCTAAAATGAAATTTGCTCATATTATAAAATTATATTTTAGTGTAAGATGCACAATAATTTTTGAAATTATTAGGTATAGTTTAATTCTATAAAATATAATAAAGGTAAAAAAATTACATAATTTACTCTATCAGAATAATCCTTTAATCAGGCACTTTATTTATTTTAAAAAAAAGGATTTCCTTTATATTTGAGGTATGAACCCAAAAGCTTTATTTAGCTTATTTTTAA